GAAACGATCGAAAAGGAAATATGAGTTAATATATGCTCTAAAGTTGAAAATATCATAAAAATTTTAAAAAAGAGGAATCCTGAAATATAAATCAGGAGTTGAATTCATTCTAGAATTTAGAATAATTTATTCTAGAATTTATAATATATTGTATCTATTTTCGAAGAGAAGGTCTGCCGCCACTCGGACTCGAACCGAGATGCTCTCGCACTGCTTCCTAAGAGCAGCGTGTCTACCGATTTCACCATAGCGGCTTGTTCGAATTCATAATAGCCTATTCATAGTTAATCGTCGAGATTTAAGGAGTCAACTAAATGAAATCTTTTTAGTCAAAATGAAAATGGATGAATAAAACTTTGTTCAAATACAAATTTGAAGGTTCATTATTATGGGGTATGGGTTTTATTTACCTTAGTGCTTTGGTGTAGTTTATGCTCTTCTATAATTCAATAGAATCGAACTATTGAAACTATAAACTTCAACCCTCTAGTTATTGATAGAACTATAAAAAATTTCTTTATTCTTTTTCATAAAAGATTTATCATTTATATTATTTCCTAAAAGTTAAAAAATATATTTTACCAATGAACAAAAAATTGAACAAAAAATAAGACCCCTTTTTTATTATTTATTACTCAAAACTTGCACATTAATATGGGAAATAAATATATTCTACTAGCTACTATATTAATTCAGATAAATAAGAAGTCAGAAAGTTACACAAAAAATTTTCAAAATAAATGAATAAATTAATTTCAACGATGTATTAATTTTAACTAAAGATCTCTTTTTTACCCTTCTTCAATATATATATATTCATATTTATAATTTATTTCTATATATATATAGAAAAACGTCGATTATTGTAATTGTGACAAACAGGTTGATGGGGAAAAAAGACTCCCCCATCTCCCAAACAAGAAAATATACTAACAATATACTAACAAGGGCTCAAGTTTTGTATCTTGTCTTTATTCTTTTTTCAAAAGCTTTTTATAATTTACTAACCCCTAAACCGAAGAATTATTATTATACATATCCTAATAGCGAAGCGAGTTCTAGTTCATATTGATTAGCCACAAACAATAGGTTTGTTGATTTCCTATTAAGAATGAAATGGGCCTATTTTTCTATTCGGATTATTCCAATGTTTTATTTTATGACTTTTTTTGTCGCACAAAAAAACTTTTTGAGTTTCCGGTAGAAAGAGATTTACCTAATGACAACGCTTTTAAGGCTGCCCAATATCCCTTCCCTTTCCAAATATTTTTACGAATACGCTTTTTTGATATAGAAGTACGTTTTTTTGGAACTGCCATTTAAAAATTAAGAGGTTACTCGTTGTTATAGTTGGATGTGAAAGACATCTATTGGTCAAAACGAATATATTCATTATCTAGTTATTTTCTAGAGAATAATTAGATAATATATATTATCTAGAGAAAACAAAAAAATATATATATAATATATATATATATAGAGAAAAAAATATGCGAAAATAGTACAAAATCTTACTATAAAAATATAATTAAATTTTTTTCTACATAAAATAGACCGAAGGATTTAAGAACCCTTTAAGAACCCATTACCTAATGAAAAGCCTAATGAAAACTTTAATTTTTTCTATTAATTGGTCAAACTTGAGTAAAGAATACTTCGAAATTCCATTTTAAAATTCGAATCAAACTAGTAATTAAAGTAATGAATCTGTTAAAAGATACACGTTTTGTTAAAAAAATCTTCGTTATTTTTTTATTAAATTTGATTTTATTTTACCCCCTTTTGATAATTACCCCCTTTTTTGATAAATATAAATGATAAATAAAAAAAATCTTATAGAAAATATAAAATGTTAGATATTATAGTGTTTCCTATAAATGTTTTTTTATTGAAACGGAAACTAATCAATCAGTTTCATACTGAAACTAGTTAATGATTTGGAACAAACTGACTAAAAAAAGCTAGATTTGTACAAAAATTGTACCTTAGTTAATCCTATGATTCATATCGATTCATATCAGATTTCTTTTTAGTGTAATTCTTTATCATTACTTTATGAATATAAAATGAATATAAAGTGATTTAATAATAATGAAATTTTGTATTTTCGTTATTTTAAGAAAAATCTTAGTTAATAACTAAATTTGTATAAACAAATCTTAGTTAATAACTAAATTCGCTTTTTATGAGCAAGTAGGTCATATCATTTGCCCAATTGTAACTTCTTTATTTTAATATTTAATTTGGAAAGACCCAGATAATATATAAAATTCGAAAAATATCTTTAAGTTAGTACATCTCTTGATTTTTTTATTGACCCCTTTTGTTTTGAAATTGAAAGGGGGTAGGATCCGGTAAATCGTAAACAATCAATTAAGAATAAAAAACTTTTTTATGGAACAGACATATCAATATTCGTGGATAATACCTTTCCTTCCACTTCCAGTTCCTATGTTAATAGGAGCGGGACTTCTTCTTTTTCCGTCGGCAACAAAAAGTCTTCGCCGTATGTGGGCTTTTCAAAGTGTTTTTTTGTTAAGTATAGTCATGATTTTTTCGATCAATCTGTTTATTCAGCAAATAAATGGTAGTTCTATCTATCAATATGTATGGTCTTGGATCATTAATAATGATTTTTCTTTAGAATTCGGTTACTTGATCGACCCGCTTACTTCTATTATGTCAATATTAATCACTACTATTGGAATTATGGTTCTTATTTATAGTGATAATTACATGTCGTATGATCAAGGATATTTGAGATTTTTTGCTTATATGAGTTTTTTCAGTACTTCTATGTTAGGATTAGTTACTAGTTCTAATTTAATACAAATTTATATTTTTTGGGAATTGGTAGGAATGTGTTCATATCTATTAATAGGGTTTTGGTTCACACGGCCTGTTGCTGCAAATGCTTGCCAAAAGGCATTTGTAACTAATCGTGTTGGGGATTTTGGTTTATTATTAGGAATTTTAGGTTTTTATTGGATAACAGGGAGTTTCGAATTTCGAGATTTATTCAAAATATTCAATAACTTGATTTCTAATAATCATAATGAAGTCAATTTTTTATTTGTTACTTTCTGTGCTGTTCTATTATTTTCCGGTGCGGTTGCTAAATCTGCACAATTTCCCCTTCATGTATGGTTACCGGATGCCATGGAGGGGCCTACTCCTATTTCGGCTCTTATACATGCTGCTACTATGGTAGCTGCGGGCATTTTTCTTGTAGCTCGGCTTATTCCTCTTTTCATAGTCATCCCTCACATAATGAATTTCATCTCTTTGGTAGGAGTAATAACAATATTATTCGGGGCTACTTTTGCCCTTGCTCAAAAAGACATTAAGAGAGGTTTAGCCTATTCCACAATGTCTCAATTGGGTTATATGATGTTAGCTCTAGGTATGGGGTCTTATCGAAGTGCTTTATTTCATTTGATTACTCATGCTTATTCGAAAGCATTATTATTTTTAGGATCCGGATCCGTTATTCATTCAATGGAAACTCTTGTTGGATATTCTCCAAATAAAAGTCAGAATATGGTTTATATGGGGGGTTTAACAAAACATATCCCAATTACCAAAACCGCTTTTTTATTAGGTACACTTTCTCTTTGTGGTATTCCGCCTCTTGCTTGTTTTTGGTCCAAAGATGAAATTCTTAATGATACTTGGTTGTATTCACCAATTTTCGCAATAATAGCTTGGTTTACAGCGGGATTAACCGCATTTTATATGTTTCGAATCTATTTACTTACTTTTGAAGGACATTTAAACGTTCATTTTCAAAATTATAGTGGCAAAAAGAATACTCCCTTATATTCAATATCTCTATGGGGTAAAGAAGATTCAAAAAGAATTAACAAAAATTTTCGTTTATTAACGTTATTAACAATGAAAAATCATGATATTTTTTCTTTTTTTTCAAAAAAAACGTATCTAATTGATCAGAATGCAAGAAACATCACACAACCTTTTATTACTATTACCCGTTTTGGAAATAAGAAGTTTTTTTTGTATCCTTATGAATCGGATAATACTATGTTATTTCCTATACTTGTATTGGTTCTATTTACGTTGTTCGTTGGATCTCTAGGAATTCCTTTCAACCAAGAAGGATTGTATTTGGACATATTATCAAAATGGTTAACTCCGTCTATAAACCTTTTACACCAAAATTTGAATAATTCAATAGATTGGTATGAATTTTTGAAAGATGCTATTTTTTCAGTTAGTATAGCTCTTTTTGGAATATTTATAGCCTTCTTTTTTTATAAACCTGTTTATTCATCTTTGCAAAATTGGGACTTAATTAACTCTTTTGTTAAAACAGGTCCTAAAAGAATTCTTTTGGACAAAATAATAAATGGTATATATGATTGGTCATATAATCGTGGTTACATAGATGCTTTTTATGCAAGATTCCTTATTGGGGGAATAAGAGGATTGGCCAAGTTAATTTCTTTTTTTGATAGACGAGTAATTGATGGAATTACTAATGGAGTTGGTGTTTTGAGTTTCTTTGTGGGCGAAGGTATAAAATCTGCAGGTAGTGGGCGCATCTCTTCTTATCTTTTCTTGTATTTATTTTTTGTAGCAATCCTTTTATTTACTACTTTTTTATTTATATCCTTTTATTAATTTACTACTTTTTTATTTATATCTATTTATATCTTATATCTATTTATATCTTTAGTAGGCCTATAAATTATTACACGATCCCTTTTTCTTGAACGTATATGATAATCCAACGGTAGGCCTTCATGAGCTGCGCCCGACAGGAATTCCAATTCGGTAATAAGTTTGTATGACCATCTAGGGACTTTTTTACTGATTTCTTTTATTACAAATTTTTGTTTTGTTTTTTGACCATTAGGGCTAGTTAGAATTGTATTCAATAAAAATTTGTAAAATTTGGCTCTTTTTTCTGAACCAATCCTTCCTTGTTCTTTTTCTGAAAATAAAGAGAGGCCCTTCCAATTTAAACTCGATCCCGATTC